TTGTAAATAAGAAGATTGTTTACGAAGAAAAACGAATACAAATTCACATTCGAATACATAAAAATTATATAGTAATCTAAATAGTCTTTTATTTTCTTTTGAAAAAACGTAAATCGATTTCTTCGAAGTAATGAGACTATTCCAATTATGATATTCGTGGAGAAAGAATCGCAATAAATGCAAAGATGGAACATCTTGGATCCGACATTGAAGGATTTGAACCAAGATTTCCAAATGGATAGGATGGGGTATTAGTATATCCGAGATAGAGTTTAAATGTGAGAATTTGTCCTCTAAAAAGGGAAATATTGAATGAATAGATCGTAAATTATGAAATTGTGGTATTTCTTTTTTTTCGGAGGAAGATACTAATCGCAGCGAAAATCGAATTTCCATAATGACTGCAAAACTTTCTGATATCATCTGAGAAAAAAAACGAGAATAAAAATAATTGTTGTGCCCAATGAATCGATTTTGGTTAGAATGATTAGTCGAATTAATCAAAAAATTCTGTTGATACATTCGAATAATTAAACGTTTCACAAGTACTGAACTAGATTTATTGTCATTACCCAAAATTTCCGTGGGTTCGTAAAAAATCGAACCATTTAAACCATAATCATGAGCAAATGCATAAATATACTCCTTAAAAAGAAGCGGATATAGGAAGTGTTGTTTCCGAGATCTAACTTTTTCTAAATATTTTTGTACATGTAATTGTTTCATTTACATTTCTACTTGAACTAGAGGCTGAATGGAGGAATTTCTTGGTTTTTCAAATGATACATAGTGCAATATGGTCAGAACAGGGTATGTATAATGTATTGTATTATGTGTATATATATTATATATATAGAAAAATTCTGTATATATATATACCCCATATACCCCGGAAAAAAACAGGGAATCCAATCAACAGATCTTTTTCCTCTCCTTTTCTATCCAATTGGTTTATGTTCGGTATAATTACAAAAGGATAAAAAATCCTTTATTTTTGCAACCCAATCGCTCTTTTGACTTTGGAATAAATTCTCTTTATCAATATACTGTTTCTTCTACACATCCGTCTACAATCCATAATAAAGAATAATTAGGATTCATTAAAAAAAATCAATGGTCCACTCACAGGAAAACCCATCCTTTCCCGCATCAGGCACTAATCTATTTTTAACGTCTAATTAGATCGGGTAATCATTCAAATTAAGAACATAAGCTCGTTGCTTTTTTTTTTTTACCGGAATTGGAACCATAGGGCTCTATCCATTTATTCACTAGACCCAACTGTAAATGGGAATTTATTTTGTCCCACAAAAACCAAAACAATTTTTTTGAACTGTAACGATCCGGTAAAAATAAACTCCAAGTTTTACTTTCATTTTACTTTATTAATTAATAAAAAATCGAAAATAATAAATTAATTTTATTACGACATGCTGTTTTTTCCATTCATTACCTTTGAGGATCAGTCGTGGTCTTATAGACTCTACCAAGAGTCTGGACGAATTCGTTGCTTCATCCAAATGTGTAAAAGATCATAGTCGCACTTAAAAGCCGAGTACTCTACCGTTGAGTTAGCAACCCGGATAAATAGGATATGTAGATACGATCGAAATAAAAAAATCAATTGAATTGCACTGCACAATCCTATCAAAACATTGAACTAGCAACACATCAAAAAGAAAGATTTTATGATCAATTAAAAACACTCAAATACCAAAATGAACAGATCTAATTAAAAAACATTACCAATTGAGATCTAAAAGTTGTGACAAACCACCCATTTTTTTTCAATTTATTTTGATTTTCCTTAAAAAATACATTTTGTATGAGAGTAAATGCAGCAAGGCAAACCCATCATTTGAGTGAAGTGAAGGAAAGAAAAAACCAATATGGAGTGGGGATAAACAGATCCATTTATCTACGATCGAATTATATTTGTTCGATACACCATTGTCAATATAAATGTAATGTTGAGAAAACAAATTTAAGTAAATAAAATAAAGACTTGTGTTGGATTGGCACAACATAAACATAAATAATAAATTCGAATGGAAAAAATTAAGGAAAAGGTAAAGAAAAAATCCGCAGTTGATTCAATTAATTAAAGGTACAATAAGCAAGATTTACCCCTTATTTGTTGGTAAATTTAATTCCTGCACCAATAAAAACGTAAATAAATATGAATAAAGCAAGAATAAAGTAAAAGAATATGTAAATAATTACACAAAAATAGATACTAGTAACCGTCCCCTACTTTTTTTTTGAATTTCAATTTCGTTTTTTCCTTTAATTAATTCGAAGTTCCTTCTTTAAAAAATTCTGCCTTCTTTAAAATATCATAAACCGTTCCTGTAGGTTGAGCGCCCTTTTCAAGGAAATATAAAATAGCGGGAACATTTAAAAAAGTTTGATTTTTTATCGGATCGTAAAAACCTACTTTTCGAAGATCTCTTCCTTCTCTTCGGGATCGAACATCAATTGCAACGATTCGATAGATAGCTCATTGGGATAGATGTCGATAAACAAAGCCCCCCCCTAGAAACGTATAGGAGGTTTTCTCCTCATACGGCTCGAGAAAAATGATTCTCATTTCTGTAGGAAAATGGATCCAGAAAATCATGAATTAGACTATGATTTGAATTCAGTCCTTTTTTGTTCTTCCTTACAGAAAAAAGGAAATCTCATTCATACTCATAACTCAAGTTGGGTAATTGTGACAGAGTTCAAAGGAAAATCCTTTGACATTTATTGAGCTGTCTCTAAACTCTTTTGTTTGTCTCATCTCAAATCTATTTTTATTCCTCATTCTGATCCAATTATTGAGACAATTGAAAATAGTGTTTCCTTGTTCCGGAATCCTTTATCTTTGCTTTGTGAAATCATTGGGTTTAGACATTACTTCAGGGATCCTTATTCCTTTCAAAACGGCAGCAACATACCTTTTTTATTTCTTTCTGTTATTTCTTTCTATATAAATAGAATACGAACGATTGATTCCCTTGTTATACACTTTTGATTGAAACGGTTTTACCAATTTAGAAAAGTTTTACTTTTTTGCAAACTTATTCGAATTTGACCCTTTCGATATAGATATATATTGAGGATATACTTACAAAGTTGGTCTAACTTATTGATTTTCACTAACCCTAGATTCTTTCCCTTGATAAATTATTCAATTAATCCTTTCTTCTCGAGCTCCATCATGTACTATTTACTTACAATCCAACACAAATTGGGTTCTTAGCAGAACAGAACAAATTATGTCGAGCCAAGAGCATCTTCATTACTATAGAAAATGGTGGATGTAAAAATCCACAATTGATCATGTCCTTCAAGTCGCACGTTGCTTTCTACCACATCGTTTCAAACGAAGTTTTACCATAACATTCCTCTAATTTCATTTCAAAGCGGTATGGAATTGATTCAATATGGAATCGTGAATAGTCATTGGTTCCATCAATCAGTATATATCAGTATTTACTAGTCCATACTTATCTATCTATGGATAGATAAGTATTTATCTGGAGAAGGCTTAACAAAAATCCAATTTATTTAACCCTATATTCTATCATATGAATAAAACAGATTTATGAAAAAGACGAATAAACTAGTTTGCTTAAGATTTATTATTTATACATCTTCGATAGATTGTTTGAGACGATTAATCATGCATGATTAATTGTCTCGAACAAATAAACTACAAATCCCCAAAAGAAGTTTAATAATAATAGATTTCCAATTCCAGAACAAAATCAATTATTAACCAAATACACTATTTCAATGACCCGAAAAGGTCGAAATAATATAGATTTATCACACTTCTTCAAGTACTAAGAGAAAAAATTTAAGTAAGAAAAAAAGATCTCGTATACGGTAAAATTAAGGTCCTTACATTATTCTTTCTTTCATCATAAAAATAAAATATAAATCAAGAATCAGAGGGGTATGATCTTTTCGTATCCATCATATACAAGGAACAGTTCTTACCAGTAATTACTGGTAATTAGTAACTGGTAATTAGTAATTATAGGATATTTAAAGAATTACGGATCCTTTTCACTTAACCGAAATGTCCGCCCTGTTACTGATACTGAAATACAACAATACAATAAAAATATATAATATATATCATATTGGCATAGGCCTTGTTTTTTATACATATTTTGTTTTACTTCAGGTTCCATAATTTTTTGATCAATTCAAAAGTCAAGTAACAAGTAAATGGAATATACGAATTTCTCCCCAATCGCTACATTACATTGATTTACAATCTTTGATTTGAACCAGATAATATCTAAGATACAAAAAATAGGGTCCAGATCCTTTTTCCGATTTTTTCTTTTATCGTGCCAACTTTAGTTAGAAGTTTTAAGACCAGTGATGAAATTTGAAATTCCCTACTTTTAAGTCTCCACATAGAATGTGGAATTCGGATAACCTAGTTATTTTCTTTTTATTTACTTTTGGTTTTGGGGAACGGACTAGAGAAACCTTTCTTTCATATTGCGATTCAGAGTTCATATCTGGGAATTCAGAAGATAAAATTGTTCTCTTTAACAAATTTTTGTTTCATGTGGGATACAATGTGATCCCATCTTTCGTTTCATCAGAAACGGTCTGGGACGGAAGGATTCGAACCTCCGAGTGACGGGACCAAAACCCGCTGCCTTACCGCTTGGCCACGCCCCATTTCGATTTCTATTATAGACTAATAAACACTATTATTGATATTGGTTATTCGTCAATCCCAACTCAAATACATAAAAACATATGAGATATTTTGTTGCTAGGATTCAATACATGTAGATCTAGAATAAGAAAATTCATTGATCATTACATGGAATTCAATTAAGATATTGTATGAAAGTCGAATTCCTTGTATTCTCATTCTCAAATGAGAATGTAAGGAGGTATTTTTTTGGGGGGGGGAGTCCGAAGAAAAAGAAGGATTTTATGATCTGCCTTTTTCATTTTTCCCTTATAAAAATAAATCAATCAAAATAAAATTATCTAATCTACAAGAACAAAATATTTGTTATGCTTAATATCTTTAGTTTAATCTGTATCTGTCTTAATTCTGCCCTTTATTCAAGTAGTTTTTTCTTTGCCAAATTGCCCGAAGCTTATGCCATTTTCAATCCAATCGTAGATGTTATGCCTGTCATACCTCTATTCTTTTTTCTCTTAGCCTTTGTTTGGCAAGCTGCTGTAAGTTTTCGATGAAATTTTTAATACTCTACTAAATTTATTATATATTCGATATATAAATTCTAAAAATTGATAAGATCAGATACGTCTTACATTATGAATCCTCGATTCAAAAATAGAAATTCTTGTATTGTATATTGAATGAATAAACGCAGTGATAAATTTGAATCAGCTTTTTCCCCGTTCTCACCTTCTAGTGAGCGCAGACAAGTGAGTCCTCCACAATCCATAATTTTGGATATGGTAAGAATTTTTTAGTTTTTACTAATGAAGTAATAAAAATCTTATTACTAATAAAGTTAATAAATTAAAAATTTTAAAAAATTTCTTAAAATAGACTTTTTTTCATTTTTGGGGTGTCATGTCAAAACAAATAAAATAGGATATGCGATAAAAAATAGGTAATCTATTCCCTTTTTCAACAAAAAAAATGATCTTGGAGATTGTGTAATGCTTACTCTCAAACTCTTTGTTTACACAGTAGTGATATTCTTTGTTTCCCTATTTATTTTCGGATTCTTATCTAATGATCCAGGACGTAATCCTGGACGTGAGGAATAAAAATAAAAGATTTTGAGTTTTTTTCTAAAAAAATTCTTAAAAATTTTATTTGTTTCATACATTTGCCTATGATAAAATCAAGGGATCAGAATTCCTTCGAATTAGAAAGTCCCAAGTGATCATAGGGAACGGAAAGAGAGGGATTCGAACCCTCGGTACAAATAACTTGTACAACGGATTAGCAATCCGCCGCTTTAGTCCACTCAGCCATCTCTCCCAATTCAAAATTGAAAATTTTTATGCGATGTAACACGTGAAAGAAAGATTGAGAAAAATCCTCGTTTTTTCTTTATTATCTTTTTATTAGATAATTAAATAGATAATTTAGAAAAATTTTTGATTAGATTAAAAATTTCAACTTTCTAAATATCTTTATACTTATTTTTAATATTTTGATACTTAGAATCTAATCTTTTAATTAATCTTTATTATAGTCTATTTTTTAATTAATCTTTATTTATTAAATTCTATAATATTAAATTCTATAATTATATTGTAATAATTATATTAAAAATTATATTGTAATAGAATCTTTATATTACACTATGTATCTTTATATTACACTATGTATTTATTATACACTTTTATTATACACTTGAATATTATATTCAATTCGAAATATATCGAATAGATAGAAAATCTAACGAATTATAGAATTCTATTGCTAATTTATATATGTATATAAATATATAAATAATATCTAAAAATACTAAAAATATATAAATAATATCTAAAATTAAATAATATATAATTAAATAATATATTTTATGACGAACAGTAAAATAAACAATAAATAATTATTAAATTTAAATAAATAATTATTAAAAATTAAAATTAATATAAAATTTAATTAATATAAAATTTAAATTTATATAATATATAAAATATAAATTAATATAATATATATATTATATATAAATATATAATATAAATATAATATAAAATATAATATAAATAATTTAATAATATTAATAAAATTCAATTCAGAAAAAAACCAATTTGATCAGGAATTGTCAATTTATATAATGACTTAAAACAGATCCATTCAATAGAAAGAATACCTTATTTCTTTGATTTTGTACGAAAAGTTTATTCCCCCGGCCTGGTCTGGTTAAGTACTGGCCAGGCCATTTCCTCTTTTATTCCAATGAATCCTTCATTTCCTAGATCAAACAATTTAATTATGTTATGATTTGATATTAATCAAAAATACTTGTTATTGCTACTTCAATAACAAAACAAGAGAAATTTCCATTCTAATTCCTATGATAGAAGTGACATTTCTTATTATATTTGAATTAGAATATTTTCTTATTCTTCTTTTTTATTTCTTTTTCTGAATTTATTACTTAACTTAACTATTTATTACTTTCCAGTTAAAGTAAATAAAAAACAAAAAAAAACATGTGATAATATATATCACATATCATAACATAACATGTATATATTTAATATATATATATTAAATATATTAAACAATATTAATATCATATTATACATATATATATAATATATATATATATAAATAATAAATTATAAAATAAAAATATATATAAAAATATATATATAAATTTAAAAATATATATATAAATTAAATAAAAAATATATATAAATTAAATAAAATATAAAATTCAAAAAAAAAAAAAAAAAAGAAACCTATATACAAAATTTCGCATCTTTCTAGTCCTGCTTCAATAACTCCTTCAAGTGGAAACCATTAGTTTAGTAATA